TTTAAAATATCCTGAACCGTTTCTGTAGGTTGAGCACCTTTCTCAAGGAAATATAAAATAGCAGGAACATTTAAATGAGTTTGATTCTTTATGGGATCATAAAACCCCACTTTCCGAAGATCTCGTCCTTCTCTTCGGGACCGAACATCAATTGCAACGATTCGATAGACGGCTCATTGGGATAGATGTAAAAAAGAACCCCCCCCCTAGAAACGTATAGGAAGTTTTCTCCTCGTACGGCTCGTTAAAAATGATTCTAAGTTCTGCTTATTACATACAATCATGTATAGGATTACATACAATCACAAATGGGTCTATAAAATGGTTAAATAAATTTGGTTTAACCCCCCCTTTTTTTTATTCTGTCTTCCTTAAAAAAACCATTTGTACTCATAACTCAAGTTCGATAACTCTCAAGCGGCTCAAAGTAAAATATTTAAACATTTCATTTCTTGAGTGGTCTTTAAACCCCTTTTTGTTTCTTTCGTTTCAAATCTATTTGAATTTTTATTATGGTCCAATTATGGAAACAATGGAAAAGATCTTTTCTTGTTTTGGGATCCTTTTAATCTTTGTTTTAAATCATTGGGTTTAGACATAACTTCGGCGATTCTTAATCCTTTCAAAATGGCAGCAACATACCTTTTTTTTTTCGATTTATTTATAGTAAAGAATCATAGAAAGGCTGAATTCTCATATGATACACTTTGTATGGAAAGAATTTTTGCAATTCCAATAAATTTTCTTTTAGATTGGAAACGGGAAACCCTTTCGATTTCTCTATCAACGATATACTTACGAAGTTGTTCCAATTTATTGATTGGCATTAACCATAGACCTTTGCCCCTGAGAAATGAATCAATACTTTCTACTCGAGCTCCATCATGGACTATATTCCATTACAACTCAAATAGGGTTTGTAGTGAAACAGAATAAATGATGTCGAGTCAAGAGCACCTTCATTCTTTAATATAAAATGATGGATGTAAAAATCCACAACGGATCGTGTCTTTCAAGTCGCACGTTGCTTTCTACCACATCGTTTCAAACGAAGTTTTACCATAACATTTCTTCTCTAATTGGGAACGGGTATGGAATTGATTCCATTATGGAATCATGAATCGTGAATAATCATCGGTGCATTCGCTACATAATAATCTATCACTTTTCTTCTAGATAGATGGATAGAAATTTTTCTGAAGAGGTTTTAGCAAGAATTCAGCGTAACCCCAATTTTATTGTATAGTATAAATGCAAGATTTTTTTTTTCATAACGAAAAACCGCTCTTACTGAAATAGAACTATAGAGCAATAATAATATATACATATAGACTATGCATTTCCTAGTTTTATATATGTATTTTCATATTTTGTTTAACTTAAGATTCAGTAAGATTCAGTAAGATTCAGTAATCTTTCTATAAGATTGTCATAAAAGAAATAAAGGAAGAAAAGGTAGAGTAAATAAAATGAAATAAAATGAATGAATTCCTTTATCTCAATTCTTACCACTCCTTCTATAGATTTCTAATTATTCATTAGAGTCAAACACGAAATACCTAAAAGTTCAAATAAAATAGATCGCGTAATTTTATTATTTATTAATGAAATTAGGACAAACTAAGATATTCAACTTAAGATGTCCCCTTTCTAATTAATTTCAATCTACTCTAAAAATTATATATTATATATATTATATAGGAATCCAAAATCATAAAAAAAAAAAGAAATAAGCATTGCATTCTATTCAATATTAGACCTTTAAACATAAACAAAAAGTTGTTCACAAGAATCTTATAGAATCTTATTCCATTTTTTTATTCTAATCAAATGTAGATTTAGAGTGGAATATGAGCTGGGACGGAAGGACTCGAACCTCCGAATACCGGGATCAAAACCCGTTGCCTTACCACTTGGCCACGCCCCATTTGAATTTCTATTCGACACTAATAAAGAATAATACTGGTATTGGTTGATCGTCAATTCGAATCCAAATATCTAATTTAGAGAATATATTCTTGCTACGATTTTTATACGTATATATTATAGAATAAAATTCAATTTATTGATCATTACATATAATTCAATTAAGATATTGTATGAAAGTCGAATTTCTTCTATTCTATTTGAGAATGGGAGGGTTTTTGATTGGGTGAATTCAAAGACTAAAGAAGAATTTTTTCTACTTTACTTTTTTCCTTTTGACTTCATATCAATAACTCAATCAAAATGCAATTATCTCCAAGAACAAAATGTCTGTTATGCTTAATATCTTTAGTTTGATCTGTATTAATTCGGATCTTTATTCGAGTAATTTTGTCTTCGCCAAATTGCCGGAGGCCTATGCTTTTTTGAATCCGATTGTAGATGTTATGCCAGTCATACCTCTGTTTTTTTTTCTCTTAGCCTTTGTTTGGCAAGCTGCTGTAAGTTTTCGCTGAGATCCTTAATATTATCCTAGAAAATTCAGGATTTCTTTCGAAAAGATCAGATAAGTGGA